GTGTGTGACTCGTTGGTTTTTTAGGGTTAGGATTAAAAAAGGACCAGCCCCATAGTATGAACTAATAACCAACTCATCACTTCGTATTATCTGGATATAAAGAACCAGTCAAGATATGATAAATCAGTCATATCTTTGTAGCAACTGAAATTTTTTTTTGCATAAACTTTAATTAGAAGTTGTAAAACAAAATGAAAGAAGTAAAGGTGTGGATAAATGGAAGGATGAGAGAAAGAGAGAAAAAGAATATCAATGATATAGAATTCCAATATGTAAGGTCTACGAGTCATCTCATAAAAGACAGTGTAATAAAGCATCAATACTAATTGATTCATCCATAATTAAATATTAAATGAATCAAGAAAAAAATAAAGAGCTTGGAGCCAATAAAGACTAAGAAGATTGACTCAGGAACAAATTGGATTATGAGCTCCATTGTAGAATTCGGACCTAATCATTAAGTACGAAGCGATGGGAACGATGGAACCTGTGCATGCAAAAGATTTTATTGAAAAAATGAATCTTAATGATTCACTAGTCGGGATGGCGAAATGAACCGGAGATTAATTCATCTATTGGGAGAAGTCACGAACGAGCCCTACAAATGAAATAGAGATTGAAAGAGTAAATATTCGCCCGCGAAAACTTTTTTTTTAGTTGCTAAACTTGGATAAAGGACAAAACAAAATAAAGATTTTTTAGAACGTTCTAAAAAAAAAACTATTTTTTACAAAAAATGTTAATCATTTCAATTAAATGTTTTTAATCCTTTTATTCGTGAGGAGCTGGATGAGAAGAAACTCTCACGTCCGGTTCTGTAGTAGAGATGGAATTGTGAAACAACCATCAACTATAACCCCAAAAGAACTAGATTCCGTAAACAACATAGAGGAAGAATGAAGGGAATATCTTATCGAGGTAATCATATTTGTTTCGGTAAATATGCTCTTCAGGCACTTGAACCTGCTTGGATCACATCTAGACAAATCGAAGCAGGTCGACGAGCAATGACACGAAATGCACGCCGTGGTGGAAAAATATGGGTCCGTATATTTCCAGACAAACCGGTTACAGTAAGACCCGCTGAAACACGTATGGGTTCGGGAAAGGGATCCCCTGAATATTGGGTAGCTGTTGTTAAACCAGGTCGAATACTATACGAAATGGGTGGAGTAACCGAAAATATAGCTAGAAGGGCTATTTCAATAGCAGCATCCAAAATGCCTATACGAACTCAATTCATTATTTCAGGATAAAAATGTAGAACCAACAGAAATGAATCTTGGGGATGAAAGTTTCTTTTTTTGGACAAAAAATATTCCTTTTTTTTCTTCATCCTTTGCATTGGAAGAATAGACTAAAAAATTGATATGATTCAACCTCAGACCCATTTAAATGTAGCAGATAACAGCGGGGCTCGAGAATTGATGTGTATTCGAATCATAGGAGCTAGCAATCGTCGATATGCTCATATTGGTGACGTTATTGTTGCTGTGATCAAAGAAGCAGTACCAAATATGCCCCTAGAAAAATCAGAAGTAGTCAGAGCTGTAATTGTTCGTACCTGTAAAGAACTTAAACGTGACAGCGGTATGATAATACGATATGATGACAATGCTGCAGTTGTGATTGATCAAGAAGGAAATCCAAAAGGAACTAGAATTTTTGGTGCGATCCCCCGGGAATTGAGACAATTAAATTTTACTAAAATAGTTTCATTAGCTCCCGAGGTATTATAAAATGAGATCACTGATATGTTTATAGTGGGTATTTGAAAGAAATAGATTAAGAACTAGATTAAGAACTAGATTAATTAGTAGATTGTGTCTCACGCATATACCTTTAATAATTCATATTCATAAAACAAATTAAGTAAAAAAAAAAAGAAAAACATGTTGATTATATCCAATTTTGGGGCACCCATAATTTTAGTTCACCATGGGTAGGGACACTATTGCTGAGATAATAACCTCGATACGAAATGCTGATATGGATAGAAAAAGAGTGGTTCGCATCGCATCTACTAATATTACCGAAAATATTGTGAAAATACTTTTCCGAGAAGGTTTTATTGAAAACGTTAGAAAACATCGAGAAAAAAACAAATCTTTTTTGGTTTTAAACCTGCGGCATAGAAGGAATAGGAAAAGACTCTATAGAAATTTTTTAAATTTAAAACGGATCAGTCGACCCGGTCTACGAATCTATTCTAACTCTCAACGAATTCCTAGAATTTTAGGTGGGATGGGGATTGTAATTCTTTCTACTTCTCGAGGTATAATGACAGACCGAGAGGCTCGACTCGAAGGAATCGGCGGAGAAATTTTGTGTTATATATGGTAATCCTTTTAATATCCAAATTGGATCCGAAACTTCTTCCTATTTCTAAAAAAAAGAAAAGGGACGAGTTGTCTAATATCGTTCCTCCTCCATTAGTTGATACTTCAAGGAGGCTTTACCTGGAATGAAAGAACAAAAATGGATTCATGAAGGTTTAATTACTGAATCGCTTCCCAATGGTATGTTCCGGGTTCGGTTAGATAATGAAGATCTGATCCTGGGTTATGTTTCAGGAAAGATCCGGCGTAGTTTTATACGGATACTGCCAGGAGATCGAGTCAAAATTGAAGTAAGTCGTTATGATTCAACCAGAGGACGTATAATTTATCGACTCCGCAACAAGGATTGGAAGGATTAGGTGGTTTTTATTCAATATGATTCGAGATGAAAAATTGCAAGAAACTTATTTTCTTCCAAGAAGTAGATTCAGAATTAAGATAAGGAATGACAAATATGAAAATAAGAGCTTCTGTTCGTAAAATTTGTGAAAAATGTCGCCTAATCCGTAGGCGGGGGCGCATTATAGTAATTTGTTCCAACCCGAGACATAAACAAAGACAAGGATAATCAGACTCACTAAAGGACTCGATGTAAAAATAAGGAATCTGTTTTGACATGAAATGGATATATCCATATATCTCTGACTCATATTTATGAGATGATAAAATATGGCAAAAGCTATACCGAGAATTGGTTCACGTAGAAATGGACGTATTGGTTCACGTAAGAGTGCACGTAGAATACCAAAGGGGGTTATTCATGTTCAAGCAAGTTTCAATAATACCATTGTCACGGTTACAGATGTACGGGGTCGGGTGGTTTCTTGGTCCTCAGCGGGTACTTGTGGATTCAAGGGTACGAGAAGAGGGACACCCTTTGCCGCTCAAACTGCAGCAGCAAATGCTATTCGTACAGTAGTAGATCAAGGTATGCAACGAGCAGAAGTCATGATAAAAGGTCCCGGTCTCGGAAGAGACGCAGCATTACGAGCTATTCGTAGAAGTGGTATACTATTAACTTTCGTACGGGATGTAACCCCTATGCCACATAATGGTTGCAGACCCCCGAAAAAAAGACGTGTGTAGAAATAAACATTGAAGAAATTTCAAGAGAAACAAGAGAAATAAATGATTCAATCAAATCAAATAATATTACTATGGTTCGAGAGAAAGTAACAGTATCTACTCGGACACTACAGTGGAAGTGTGTTGAATCAAGAGAAGACAGTAAACGTCTTTATTATGGACGCTTTATTCTGTCTCCACTTATGAAAGGTCAAGCCGACACAATAGGCATTGCGATGCGAAGAGCTTTACTTGGAGAAATAGAAGGAACATGTATCACACGTGTAAAATCTGAGAACGTCCCACATGAATATTCTACCATAGCGGGTATTCAAGAATCGGTCCATGAAATTTTAATGAATTTAAAAGAAATTGTATTGAGAAGTAATCTATATGGAACTTGTGACGCGTCTATTTGTGTCAGAGGTCCAGGATATGTAACTGCTCAAGATATCATCTTACCACCTTATGTAGAAATCGTTGATAATACACAACATATAGCTAGCTTGACAGAACCAATTGATTTGTGTATTGGATTACAAATCAAGAGAAATCGCGGATATCTTATCAAAATGCCACATAACTTTCAAGATGGAAGTTATCCTATAGATGCTGTATTCATGCCTGTTCGAAATGCGAATCATAGTATTCATTCTTATGGGAATGGGAATGAAAAACAAGAGATACTCTTTCTCGAAATATGGACAAATGGGAGTTTAACTCCGAAAGAAGCACTTCATGAAGCCTGCCGGAATTTGATTGATTTATTTATTCCCTTTTTACATAAGGAAGAAGAAAACTTACCTTTAGAGGACAATCAACACACGGTTCCTTTATCCCCTCTTACCTTTCACGATAAATTGGATAAACTCAGAAAAAACAAAAAAAAAATAGCATTGAAATCGATTTTTATTGACCAATCAGAATTCTCTCCCAGGGTCTATAATTGCCTCAAAAGGTCCAATATATATACATTATTGGACCTTTTGAATAACAGTCCGGAAGATCTCATGAAAATTGAACATTTGCGCCTAGAAGATATAAAACAGATATTGGTCATTCTAGAAAAACATTTCGCAATTGATTTACCAAAAAAGAAGTTTTAAATCTATTGGATTTTTTTTTTCGTCTTTTTTTTTTTTCATTAAGATGAAAATAGGTTTTGAATCTTTAGCACAATTCATATATTCGAAAGAAATTCAGAATTGAATAGATGTATCTAGGGAGAATTCGCTTTCAAGCGACTATTCCCTAGATACACACGTCGTGTTATTTCACAATTGAATCAAATTAAAAAAGACCTAAAGTTAGGGATTTATCAATAGGTAATGTTGCACCAATACCCAACCAAAGAGCGACTGCAGTACCAATCAAAAAGACGGTTGTCGCTACTGGACGACGAAATGGATTTTGGAATTTATTAACATTCTCTAAAAAGGGTACTGTTAATAATCCCGCAGGTACTGAAACCATTAAAAGAACACCCAATAATTTATTGGGCACTGTACGAAGTATTTGAAATACGGGAAAGAAATACCATTCAGGTAATATTTCCAAAGGGGTTGCAAACGGATCTGCCGGTTCACCAATCATTGA